TTTCTTCATCAAAAGAGGAGTCCCCTTTGAAATCAAAATAGATTTTCCTTGATATCTGACATAATGCATGAAAGGATCTTTGAGCAACCGCAAGGTCTTCTGAAAATCATTACAAAATACTACTACAAGATGCTCTATTTTTCCATAGAAATGGATTCGTTCAAGAAAGGCTTCAGAGGATATTGATCGTAAATGAGAGGATTGTTTACGGAGAAAAACGAATATGGATTCGCATTCATATACATGAAAATTATATAGGAACAGGGATAATCTTTGATTCTCTTCTTTTGAAAAAGAGATGGATTTTTTTTTGCTAATGAGACTGTTCAAATTACGATACTCGTAGAAAAAAACTCGCAATAAATGCAAAGAGGGAACATCTTGTATCCAGTAACGAAAGGTTTGAACCAAGATTTCCGGATGGATAGGGTAGGGTATTAGTATATTTAATACATGATTTAAATATACTAATTTGTCTTCGAAAAAGGAAAATATTGAATGAATAGATCGTAAATTATGAGATTTTTTTATTTCTTTTTTTTTTTTTAGGTAAGATACTAATTGGAGGGAGAATGGAATTTCAACAATGACTGCAAAGGCCTCGGATATTCTTTTCGAATCCAAATTATTTTTTGGGAAAAAAAATCGATTTTGGTGAAAATCATTAACAGAAATAAGAAAATGGTTCTGTTGATGCATTCGAATAATTAAACGTTTCACGATTAGTGAACTAGATTTATTGTCATAACCTAAATTTTCCATGGATTCGTAAAGAACCGGTCCGTTTAAACCATGATCATGAGCAAGTGCGTAGATATACTCCTGAAAGAGAAGTGGATAGAGGAAGTGCGTTTGCCCGGATCTAAATGTTTCTAAATATCCTTGTAATTTTTCCATATAAAATGATATTTGAACAAAAAGTGTGGGAGATTTCTTGGGTTAACAAATGATACATAGTGCGATACGGTCAGAACAGGGTATCCAGTAAGAAAAGAAGGAATACCCCGAGGACAGGCAGGCCAATCAACAGATCCTCTCTCTCTTTTTCCATCCTATTTTTCGTTCCAATTACAAGGGATGGCCAGAAATCCTTTATTTTTGCAATCCGATCGCTCTTTTGATTTTGGAAAAAATTCTATTTATATTTATCAGTATACTGTTTCTTCTACACATTCGTCTCTACCCCATAATCATAATAGAATCTATTAGAGAATAATGAATAATTAGGATTCATAAAAAAGGGAATCGATGATTCACTCGCAGGAGAACACCCTTTCCCGCATCAGACACTAATCTATTTTTAACCTCTAATTAGATCGGGTAATTATTCTAATTAAGAATAAAAGCTCGTTTCTTCTGGTTTCCCTATAATTGGAGCTATGGAGCTCTATCCATTTATTAACTTGACCAAAGGGTGAATTGATTTGGTCCCATTCCAAGAATCAAAACAAGATTTTGTACTGATCTGGTAAGGATTAAGAATGAAGTATTCTTATAATTCGCCATTGAAACGACATGCTGTTTTTTCCATTCATTCCCCTTCAGGATCAGTCGTGGTCTTACAAACTCTACCAATAGTATGGACGAATATCTTGCTTCATCCAAATGTGTAAAAGAGCATAGTCGCACTTAAAAGCCGAGTACTCTACCGTTGAGTTAGCAACCCGTGTATGTAACTAAATATGATGTGTAGATATGATCGTAAAAAAAAACAAATGATAAGGAAATGCCTGACCCATCCTACCAAAAAATGGAACTAGTAAGTAGTAAAAAATCTAAAGGAATCATTTGATAATCTATCAGGAAAAAAAAAAAAAAGAAATAAAAACGAACAGATCAGACTAAAATACAGCGGATTGCAGGATCCACATAGTAGTACTCTACTATGGATAGGTGTAAAAATGAATAGGCCACCACTCCCTTTATCAGAAATTTTTCCATGAATTTATCCATTAAACGAAAAAGATACTTCTTTTCTTTTGTTCCAGTGAATTTTTTGAATCCATCATTTGCGTGAAGTGAAGTAAATAAACAAACTTTTGGGACGTGGAGAAATCGATCGATTTCTCCACGATCGAATTATATTTGTTCGATACACCATTGTCAATATGAATTGAATGTTGAAAATGAAAAAAAACACAAAAATAATAATAATTAATAATAAAAAAAAAAAATAATTCGTATTTGTGTTGGATTGGCACTACATAGATAAGAAATGAAATATGAATAAGGGAATAATTTAAGGAAAGGAAGGAAAAATCTCGAGTTTCTCAAATGGGGGTAAGTACAATAAGTAAGATTCACCCTTTGTTTGTTAGTGAAGTCCACCAGCAAAAACTATCCGATTGATGGTAATACCCCCAGCTCATAGATCCAGTAATTTCATCTATTCACTCGATCTTTTTTTCTGCCCGTCTCATATCAATAAAATTGAATCTTTTTTGTCATTCTAAGATATAAGATCCCATAATTCATATAGGAACAATAGTAAATAGGTATGAATAGAATAGAACAAGGCAATAAATAGTGGAATAGTGGAGAAACAATTCCCCAAAATTAGATACAGCACTTTTTTGTTTGATCTCAAAAATTCTATTTTGTTTGATTAACTCGAGGTTCTTTAAATATCTCCGCCTTCCTTGAAATATCATGAACAGTTCCTGTAGGTTGAGCACCCTTATCAAGTAAATCTAGAATAGCAGGAACATTTAAATATGTTTGATTCTTTATCGGATCATAAAAACCCACTTTACGAAGATCCCTTCCCTCTCTTCGGGATCGAACATCAATTGCAACGATTCGATAGACGGCTCATTGGGATAGATGTAGATTAACCCCCCCTAGAAACGTATAAGAGGTTTTCTCCTCGTACGGCTCGAGAAAGAACGATGCAAATTTATGCATATAGTGGAAAATGTATTCATTAAATCATCAATTAGACTAGAATTGAAGTCGTTTTTGTTCTTCCTTCTTAAAAAAAAATATATAATATATCATTCATACTCATAACTCAAGTTAGTTAATTCTCAAGGACTTCTAAAGGAAATCCTTAGACATTTATTGAGTCGTCTCTAACCTTTTTTGTTTGTCTTGCCTAGAATCCATTTCCTCATTTGTTTGAATATTTGGATTCAATCCAGCTGGTAAGACAATTGAAAAATAGTGTTTCCTTGTTTCAGTATCTGTTATCTTTACCTTGAATCCTTGGGTTTAGACATTACTTCGGTGATTCTTAATCTTTCAAAATGGCAGCAACATACCTTTTGTTATTTCTTTTTATTGAAGAATCGTATGAATGATTGATTCCTCTGCAATACACTTTTAATCGAAATAGTTTTATCAATTCCGAAAGGTTTCACTTTTTTGATTTGCAACTTGTTCGAAATTGACCCTTTTGATTCCTATATCGAAGATATACTTACGAAGTTTGTTCAACTTTTTGATTTGTACTAACCCTAGATCCTTTCCCCTGCTAAATGAATCAAAACTTTAGACTCGAGCTCCATCATGTACCCCATAAGATTCCATTAGGGGCCCGGTAGAACAAACTATGTCGAGCCAAGAGCATCTTCGCGAATATAGAAAGTGGCGGATTCTTGCATCCACAGCCGATTATGTCCTTCAAGTCGCACGTTGCTTTCTACCACATCGTTTCAAACGAAGTTTTACCATAACATTCCTCTTATTTGAGAATCTAGAACCGGTATGGGATTGATTCAATATAGAATCATGAATAGTCATTGGCTTAATCGGTACCTAGTAGTCCATAATTTCTTTTTCGATATAGATGTATAAGTATTTATCTAGAAAAGCTTTGACAAGGATTTCACCTCATCTTCGATCATATGAATGGAATGAAACATCTTTATAAAAAACATAAATAAGTGGGTTGCTTAATACTTCTTTACATCTATATCTTCAAAAAAGGTTTAAAAATTTCCTACTTCAGCATCATTATCATTACTGATAATAAGTTTCCTGTAAAGACTTAATTTGTTTATAAATCAATCAACAGGTTGAAACAATCACAACGAGTAGCTAAAAAGTTTAGCAGTTATCTCTTTTATGAAAAAGACGAAAATTTCATCATCATAACAGAAATTCGCCGTTCTTTTCTAATTCTAATTGAACGATCCATTATTTTAACCAGATAAATGGATGAAGAAAAATCGAACTAACTTAGTTGTTTGTTTTCATAAGGCCGGGTGGATATAAAAAGACTCATGCAATATAAGATTAAGGTCGTTATTCTTTCCTTTAATTGAAAAATCTGAATAGGATAAAATCAGAATCGTAGGAGTATGATCTCTCCGTATGCAATACATCAGATATGACGAACAATTGCCAATCCAAAGGGCTAGACTAATTAAATTGTGAATATTTAAGTTTAAGGGATCCCGGAGCTTTTTTACCGAAATAGAAACCGGCGTGTTACTGAAATACAACAATAAGAATACATATAATACATATAAATAATATAGTATATGCATGGCTCAGTTTCTAGAGTCTTTTCTTTTGCTTTACTTTGAAGTTGAGCAATTTTATTTCCATAAATGAGAAATTCTATCAAAGTAAAGTGAAAACAAAATGTATGAGCCCCCCCAGTCTGAACAGTCTGAAGGGCTTTAATCCCGGCGATGGAATTAGTACCACAAACTCCCCTCTTTAGAATTGAGGATTCCCATAGAATGGGTTATTTTTTTGGACTACTCTATTTACTTTCCAAAATGATAGAAACCCTTCTTTCTTTCACATTTCGCCACAAAACAAAAAGCATGTAGTGTGGGAATCATTATTTCTTTTTTTATAGATATGGAACATAAAATTTCTCTAAATGACTAACTAACCCCACTCAATATGAATAGTAACCGAGCGGAATAGACATACTATGAATGGTCCGCCCTATCCTTCCCTTTTTAAGGATATTTTTATTTATCTATGTTCCCATCCTAACCATCTAAATAAAAAGATTTTTTTCCACCCACGTGGGATTTCGATTTCCACTTTACTTTGTGAGAAACAACATTGAAGAGGATTCTATGAATCCGTGGAACAATCATTAGAAATCAAAAATAAAAATGGAATGACATTGTATCCACTCGTACATAAACAGAAGAGGGTTAAAGAACACCTTCTTTGTTCTGATGGAATCGGTCTGGGACGGAAGGATTCGAACCTCCGAATAACAGGACCAAAACCCGGTGCCTTACCGCTTGGCCACGCCCCATCTAGATGTCTATTCGACATTAATAGACAATAATATTGATATTGGTTGTTCGTCAATTCCAGCCCAAATATCTACTGAATTTATTATTGCTAAGATTCAACACGTGTAAATGTAGAATCAAAATGAATTCATTGATCATTACATAGAATTCCATTAAGATATTGTATGAAAGTATGATTCCATCTAGATTTTCATTTTACAATTGAAGGCTTTTTGATTAGGGGAGTTCAAAGAAAAAAAGGATTTTTTTGCCTACCCTTTCTTCTTCTCTTCCTTCTTTTCTTTATTTCTCCCCCTATATCAATAACTCAAGAAAAATGAAATTATCTCCAAGAACGAAATGTTTGTTATGCTTAATATCTTTAGTTTGATCTGTCTTAATTCTGCCCTTCATTCGAGTAGCTTTTTCTTCTCCAAATTGCCGGAGGCTTATGCCTTTTTCAATCCAATCGTAGATTTTATGCCAGTCATACCTGTGCTCTTTTTTCTCTTAGCCCTTGTTTGGCAAGCTGCTGTAAGTTTTCGATAAGATCTTTAATTTTTTTACTGTACTAAAAATCTTCACGGTGTATTCGAACAAAAAAATGTGTTCTAACAAAATAGAGAAGAACAATTGATAAGATCAGGTAAATTTTACATTATGAATCCTCAATTCAAACATAGAAATTCTCTATGGATTGGATTATGGATATGGATAGCCACGCGGAGTCTGGATCACCTAATGTCTTCTTCATTCTGATCTTATGGGGATCAAAACCCTATTATGAAATTAGGGTACCTCAAAATACTTAATTTGAGAGATCCTTTTGATAACCAAGGAAAGAATAAGAATCTTATGACAAATGAATTCCTTAAAATTCTTTTCTTGGTGCAAGATATATGGTACAAAAATAGAGAATCTATTCCCTTATTTCCCACAAAAAATTCTTGGAGATTTTGTAATGCTTACTCTCAAACTCTTCGTTTACACAGTGGTGATATTCTTTGTTTCTCTCTTCATCTTCGGATTCCTATCTAATGATCCAGGACGTAATCCTGGACGTGAGGAATAAAAAAGGAGGTTTTTATTTTTGTTTTTCCTTTCTTTATTCTGAAGAATTTTCAGATGATTTTTCTATTTCATCCATTTAACTATGAAAATGGAACTATGAGAAATAAAACGGGAACTCTATATTTTTTCGAATTCGAAATAGAAACCTCAAGGGATCCGAAGGAACGGAGAGAGAGGGATTCGAACCCTCGGTACGAATAACTCGTACAACAGATTAGCAATCTGCCGCTTTAGTCCACTCAGCCATCTCTCCCAATCCAAAATTCAAAAATGGAATAATTCATATGTAACATGTGAATTAAAAATGGATAAAAGTCTTTTTCTTTTTCTTTCTTTATTCTCTTTCTTTATTCTATAAATAAATTTTCTATCTTCTAGATAGATATCCATTTTATCAGCAATTATATACCAATTTTATCAGCAATTCAATTGGAATAATGATTCGAAACAAATATTTCCAATACCAATTGAAAAACAAAAATTCCCAATAGAAAGAAAGAGTACCTCTTTGATTTCCTACGAAGGGCCCTTTTATTCCCCCGGCCTGGCTAGGTACTGGCCAGGCCATTCTTTTTTTTGCTTCTTTTCATTTCATTCCTATGATTAGAATAAGCGTTTCTTTATATATGATAGAAGTTTTCTTTTTGAATCTTTACCTTCTTCTTTTTCTTTTATCAATTTTTTTTTGAATAAAAAAATCCATATTGGATTTCCATTCCAATTAGAATCCCCCTTTTCCTCAAAGGGCAAGCTTCATTTGAAATTAAGTCCACAAACAAACAAAGCGAATACTATCATTTTTCATTAGATCCAATTAAATTAACTGAAATTCATAAGATCTGGAGAGTGGCTGAGAATGAATAGAGTAATGAGGAATCAATTCGAAAAAGGATAAAATGCAAAACATTTTTTTTTTCTTTTTTATGATTCTATAGATTGAATTCTTGCACAACTCAACTCATTTTTATGTTCCGACTTCAACAAGCTCTACGGGCCGTCATTTTCATTCAGTAACCACTCCATTCAGAAAACCAAAATTATAAGGTATTTATTTCAATTATTGAAATTTTCATAAGTCTTCTTCCCCTATTCCATCAAGTCTCCTACAGATCACATCAACACTTGCCTTTGAGTTTAGGGTTCTAATCCTATCTTATCTAGATTACCTCTCACTCCTTTGTTCGACAAATGATATATTTCTATACAATAATTATATTGTAGC